TGATAAATCCCGTCAGTAAAATGGGTCCTATAGAGAGTCCATCTATTCCGAATCTCCAGTAAAAATCAAAAAAATTGATCCATTTATAATTCTCTGTCAATTGGATTAATGGATCGTCCAATTGGAAATGATAACAGAATGCATAGGTTGTTAGAAGGAGATTCATTAAGCATATACAAATAGTATACCACCGAATTACCTTATTTCCTCTATGGGGAAATAAGAAGATTAAGGAACCCGCGGATATTGGCAAAACTACAACTATTGTTAACCAAGGAAAAAAATTCGTGGTAAAAATAAGATACACTTAGGCCAGAAAAACCCGTGCTCAAAATAGAAAAAAAAAAAAGATTTTCTATTTTGAGCACGGGTTTTTGTCAGTAAAAAAATGGTATTCGTGTGTGGTTTTTTGAAACGTGTCAATAAGCTAGACCCATGCTTCGAGTTGTTTCATGCCATAAATAAACTCGAACACTCAAGAAATCTGTCGGGCAGGCGGATTCACACCTCTTACAACCAACACAGTCCTCTGTTCTTGGAGCAGAAGCAATTTGCTTAGCCTTACATCCATCCCAAGGTATCATTTCTAATACATCTGTGGGGCAGGCTCGGACACATTGAGTACATCCGATACATGTATCATAAATCTTTACTGAATGTGACATTGGATCTATTAATTTTTGAACATCAGCAATTTTCGATCTAGTAAACTTGTAAATGAATCATATATTGCGACACCAGACGAATCAATGATTTACCAGAACTTTTCTAATCAATCTACCTCTGGATCAATTCATAAAAGAAGGCCAAGATACTTTGATTTCTTACGTTTTCGTAAACATGATCATACGTTGTGTATCATACATGCGAGTTTGAATTGCTAAATATTAGAATTTCAATATTCGAAATTCTTATTTTTCTGATTAATACTATTTATTCAACAAATTCGATTGATTGATACGAGTTGATTTTCTGTTACGATAAATTGATGAAACAATAGCCGGTCCAATAGCTGCTTCAGCGGCTGCGATAGCTATAACAAAAATTGAAAAAATATTTCCTTTTAATTGGCGACTATCAAAAAAATCAGAAAAAGTTACGAAATTTATATTAACCGCATTCAGTATAAGTTCAAGACACATAAGGGCTCGAACCATATTTCGACTCGTGATCAATCCATAGATACCGATAGAAAATAAATAAGCACTCAAAACAAGTACATGTTCGAGCATCATTGACCAACTCCTTATCCATTTCGATTCATTTCAATATGAACAACAATTCAACAGATTCGATTGACTAGAGAATATAACAAGTACGGAGTACGGACCAAAAGAATATATTGGTAATAAATCGAATAAAAAAATTATTTTAAACATAAACAATCTTTCACTTTCCCATTCACATATAAAATTCAAAGGAAATGGAGATAAAATAAAATAGAATAGAACAAAAATGGAATTAAGATTGATGTTACTAAGTTCTATTCTTACTGGCGAGCCACGACAATTGCACCTATCAAAGCAGCTAAAAGAATTATTGAAATGAGTTCAAATGGAAGAAAAAAATCTGTTGATAAATGAATTCCAATTTGTTGACCATTATTTATCAAATCTTGCTCTATAATCTGATTTGATCTTGTAGTCCAAATAATCCCGTACCATGATGTATCCGGAATAGTAGTTATTAGTGAAACAAAAATACTTGTACAAACCATCAAAGTAACTCCATCCCCAACGGTCCAAAGATTAAAATCTTGGTAATATTCTGAACCATTTATGAACATCACAGCAAATATGATTAAAACGTTTATAGCTCCCACGTAAATAAGTAGCTGTGCTGCAGCTACAAAATGGGAGTTTGATAAAATATAGAATAAAGATATACAAACAAGAACCAGTCCCAACGAAAAGGCAGAAAAAATTGGATTGGTAAGTAATACTACTCCTAGACTTCCTAATACAAGACCTGATCCTAGAAAGATTAACAGAAAATCATGGATCGGTTCAGGTAAATCCATTAGATGTAAAATAAAAGATAAATAAATCAAAATTTCATGACCTTATTGATACGACCAGGAAAAAATTTTATATACTAAATTTCGATTTCTAATTGAATTAAATCCTAAGGAGTGTGAATTGATATAGATACAGTTATAGGACTAATCTCATTCTTTATACGAAAGAGTAGTTCGACACTATATTAAACTGTACTATATATTTATAGAATAATAATATTCTATTTATTTCTATTTATTTTTTCTATTTATTTTCTTTTTATTAATTTATTAAATAAATAGAAATAATTTATCTTTTACTTTTAATACTTTTAATAGAATTTTTAATATAAAATAGAAATTTAATATAAATTCGAAATCTCTAATTTTTAGAAATTTCTATTTATATAGAAAAAAAAAATTATTTGAATTGAATTGTTCGAATTGTATAATCGTCAATTATTGACATTGGTAAACGGCCCAAGGCAATTTGATTATAATTCAATTCGTGACGATCATAAGTCGAAAGTTCATATTCTTCAGTCATTGATAAACAATTTGTTGGACAATACTCAACACAGTTACCACAAAATATACAGATCCCGAAATCAATACTGTAATTAAGCAATCGTTTCTTTCGAATATCAGTTTCCAGTTTCCAATCAACAACGGGTAGATCTATAGGACATACACGAACACATACTTCACAAGCAATGCATTTATCAAATTCAAAATGGATTCGACCGCGGAAACGTTCCGATGTGATTAATTTTTCATAAGGATATTGAATAGTTACAGGTAAACGATTTGCGTGGGATAAGGTAATCATGAAACTTTGACCAATGTACCTTGCAGCTCGTACTGTTTGTTGACCGTAATTCATGAACCCAGTTACCATAAGGAACATATCGTGAATATCTATGAATATTTTTGTTTTGTTTCTTTCTCTTGTTTGAGACAAGTTATGAATATAGAATATCAATCTTTTACAGTGAAAACAGTCGAAACGAAGTTGTTAATAATAGATTACCGAGAGAAATAGGTAAAAGAAATTTCCATCCAAGGTTTAATAATTGATCCATTCTTAGCCTAGGCAAAGTCCATCTTGTTGTGATAGAAACGAACAAGAACAAATAAGTTTTAGCTAATGTAATAAAGATACCAATTGTAGTTCCAAAAACTCCACATGTTTTATTTATTTCAAAAAGCTCAGAAATGAATATGTACGGAATAGAGATATTCCAGCCGCCCAAGTAAAGAACTGTTACAAATAATGAAGAAACTAATAAGTTTAAATAGGAAGCAACGTAAAATAAACCAAATTTTATACCCGAATATTCGGTTTGATAACCTGCTACTAATTCTTCTTCTGCTTCTGGTAAATCAAAAGGTAATCTTTCACATTCCGCTAGGGAAGAAATTAGAAAAACGATAAAACCTATAGGTTGACGCCACAAATTCCATCCCCAAAAACCATATTTTGATTGCGCGTCAACTATATCAACTGTACTTAAACTGTTAGATAATCCTAGTCGGTGATAACATTACTGTTCCCATCGCTATTACAGAACCGTACATGAGATTTTCACCTCATACGGCTCCTCGAAGGCCATAAATAAATCTAAGGACCGGGCCTGGTATTTAATTTATCTTGATATATCCCTAGGATAGATAGGATTCCAATCTATTGGACGGTCCTGAATTAGACCAATTGAATTCTGTCTGTTAAAATTTATAATAATAAATACAAAAAGTACTTCTGAATTGATCTCATCCCTTAAAAATTTTAATTTGTTGAGTAATAATCGAATTCTTCAATAAAATACTCCTTTAGAATTATCAATAACCCATAGTTTTAGTTTTCGATTACGTAAAAAAATTAGACACTAGTTTATGAATTATGACATAAATTGTATCTCCGTGAATATGGATATAAGAAAGAATCAAAAGGGATCTCTCTTTTTTTTTTTTTTATTGTATTATATTATTCTGTCTTTTTTTTTCGTTCCTATTCTTCTTTTTTTTTATGTGCAAAACAAAAGGGGACTTAAAAAAATTAAAGGATTTTTTCGTTTCTGATAGTCATTTATTTAATCAGTGGATAGGAGCATACTCTGGATCGGAATTGTGGGGAGTACTGCCTGATTATTTCTACCAACTTAAAGCCCCAATTAGTATTCTTTTTATATTATGCAGAAATGCTCTTTTGGAGAATTTACATAATCTTCATTACTAATCCTTTGTGTATCTTGGTGTTTCTAACCATCCACTCATTTTTTATCAACCCCCCTTTATGGTAATCCATGTATGGTAATTTATACAAACGGTAGTGAAAACTCAATAAGGTTGGTCTTTTGAGCCCGCTTCAAGACAGGATGACTAATCAACCAATTTTGGGGTAAACGCTTTCTTCCGCTTATAATTTTTTTTTACTTAATTCTTATACATAGAAAATGAGACTCAATATTTTTACTGCAGATTCAAATGAAATTCAAATCATAGTATATTAATTTTTTAATTAATTCTATTTTAATTAATTCTATATATATATATATATATATTAAATATTAATTAAATTATATATTATTCTATTAGATAGTAAATATATCTATTTAATTCAAATATTATTATTCATTTTTAAAATCTAACTGAATAAATAGAAGCTGTTTTATTTCACTCATATAACTATCTGATTTAGTTCATCAATCCGAATTCCGAATAAAAATAATAAAAATCAGGATATTTATTCAATTTAGTCTACCCCTTTCCTATAAAGAAGAAAAGAAATAAAGACGAAAAGAAAAGAGCATGGAAAAGTTTCTGTCTCAACGAATCACACGTAGAGATATTGATAACACACATAGAGTTAATGGTATTTCATAACTAATCGATTGAGCAGCAGCCCGTAGACCACCCAAAAAGGAATATTTATTATTTGACCCATATCCTGACATAAGAAGTCCAATGGGAGCAATACTCGAAATAGCAATCCATAAAAAAACACCGATATTGAGATCAGCTAAAACAAAATTATAGCCAAAAGGAATTACTGAATAGCTTACTAGAATTGATATGACTGATATGGAAGGCCCAATACTGAATAAATGAATATTTCCCCTAGATGGAATAAGATTCTCTTTGAAAAGTAATTTTGTTCCATCTGCTAGAGCTTGAAGAACTCCCAAAGGACCAGCATATTCAGGTCCAATACGCTGTTGTATCCCTGCGGATATTTCTCTTTCTAACCATACAATCACTAGTACACCTATTGTGATTCCCAATACAAGAGTAAAAATAGGGATAAGTATCCATATAATTCCATAGATCTCTTTTAAAGATTCCAATCTGGAAAAAGAATTGATATCTTGTACTTCTGTTGTATCAATTATCATTTCAACGATCAACTTCTCCCATAATGATATCTATGCTACCTAGTATTGTCATAATATCAGCCAATTTCATTCTTTTAACTAACTGAGGAAGAATTTGCAAATTGATAAAACCCGGGGGACGAATTTTCCATCTCCAAGGAAAACCATTCTGATCCCCTATTAGAAAAATTCCTAATTCTCCCTTTGGGGCTTCAACTCTCACATAAAGTTCTTGTTTCGGTAATTCAAAAGTCGGAGACGGCTTTTTACTAATGAATCGATATTCAAAATCATTCCATTCTGTATCCTTTTCTCTATCAAAGGAGCGGATTTCTAAATTCTCATATGGCCCTCCGGGAATTCCTTCCAGAGCTTGTTGAATAATTTTTATGGATTCCACCATTTCACCAATTCGTACTAAATAACGAGCTAATGAATCTCCTTCTTTTTGCCATTGAACTTCCCAATCAAATTCCTCGTAACACTCATAATGATCAACTTTACGTAGATCCCATTGTATTCCGGAAGCCCGAAGCATTGGTCCTGATAAACCCCAATTTATTACTTCCTCTCCACCAACAATGCCTACTCCCTCAACCCGTTCTAAAAAAATTGGATTTCGTGTAATAAGGTTTTGATATTCAACAACTCCTGTTAAAAAATAATCGCAGAAATCCAAACATTTATCTATCCAACCATGAGGTAGATCAGCCGCTACCCCTCCGATACGAAAATAATTATGCATCATTCTCATACCTGTGGCAGCTTCGAATAGATCATAGATTAATTCTCTTTCTCTGAAAATATAGAAGAAAGGGGTTTGTGCACCAATATCTGCCATAAACGGTCCCAGCCATAGTAGGTGAGAAGCTATACGACTCAATTCCAACATAATTACTCGAATATAGCTAGCTCTTTTAGGTACTTGAATATTTCCTAACTGTTCCGGTCCATTTACGGTTATTGCCTCTGTGAACATAGTAGCTAAATAATCCCAACGTGTTACATAAGGCAAATATTGTACAATTGTTCGGTTTTCCGCAATTTTTTCCATCCCTCTATGTAAATAACCCAATATTGGTTCACAATCAATAACATCCTCACCATCTAGAGTAACAATGAGTCGAAGAACACCATGCATTGATGGGTGGTGAGGACCCATATTGACTATCATGAGGTCTTTTCTTGTAGCTGGGGCATTCATAGGTTTTTCCTCGATTCATTCTTCCATGAATTGCTTAAAATCAAAATTAGTTCATCAAAATTCAAGATCTAATAAATCGAATAATTCAAAATGACTCTTCAAATTAATGAGTTTGTGACTCCCGAATATCCAACTGAGTTATTAATTTTTTATAACGTATTACATTTTTTTTTGACAAATAAGACAGGAGTCGTTGCCGTTTTCCCAGAATTTTACGTAAACCCCTTTGAGATAAATAGTCTTTTCTGTGCAATTCCAAATGTGAAGTAAGTCTTCGTATCTTAGTGGTGAAATTGAATACTTGAAATTCAATGGACCCCCCGTTTTCTTTTTTTTTTTCTTGTGAAATAACTGGTATAAATGCATTTTTTACCATAAAATGAAAGCTTCTCTTTCCCCCCCTTTTTTTATAGATTCTAAATATTTTTATTGATCAGTAATAATAATGACACTCATTTTCAATTTGGTATATACAATAATCTTAATTTTCTTAAGAATTCCTGATTCGTTTTTTTTTTTTCAAATTAATTAATTAATTATTATTAATCAATCCAATTCAAATAGGTATACAAAAAATACTATATTTTTGTATTCACAAAAGAAAAATTGTAGATTTAAAATACGAAGATTTTGTTGATTCATTTAGAAATTTTATGGATATATCATTAAATTAGTATCATGCCTCAGAATAGAAGGTAAGACAATGCGTGTATGCATCTATTTGTCTTGACGTACCAGATATGTTATGGGAAATAGAAAAAAGAAAAATGTACATTAATGAACTTTCAATCGCGGATACATATGTATCCTTACCATACTGAAATGGCTGCCATTATTGGTATCAAACCAATAGCGATTCATACAAGCTAAATCTTCTAATCGATAATTTGGCCAAAGAAAAAACTTTAAAGTAATTAGTTTTTTTTTATCTTTATCAAGATCTTTACTTGTAGCCAAAACGTGACAGCAATTATTCACTTTATTCTCATTGTAAAATGCCGTATTTCTATGCATACTATTTTTATTTCTAGGATTGAAACAAATTAGAATTCTCAATTGTCTACGACGTCTAGCGGATAAAATATTTTCAGGAACAAGTAAATCATAATGATTTTTTTCTTTATTTTCAGTGAGCTTTTGATCTCTTATTCTTGTAATGGATTTATCAAAATTCTTCTTATCAACATAGCTTTTTTCTCGGTATCTTTGATTAATTTGGTGCTTTCTCTTATGAATCAACGAAAGGCCTATGGTTTGATACATAAGAAATTGTTCATGGTTTTTTCTAGACAGACGAATTGGTTCAATACTCAATATTCCCTTTTTCATTAATTCTGTATTTTTATTCAATTCTGTAAGAGTGAAATCCTTCTGATTCTGAATTTTCATAATATCTAGACTTAGTTCTCCTCTTTGAATAGAGGCTATAGTAATTTCTTTTAGATTGATCAGTCTAAGCAGGAGACAATATACTTTGATATTATTCATTATTTTTTCATTTAAGCAATCAGGCCAGTTCAATTGAAAAAGCAAATACCTTCTTAGGAAGCAATTTAGTTCTGCTTCGATGTTGTTCTTGTATTTCTTTCCCGATCCTGCATAATTTTCTTCAACATCTTTTTCTTTCTTTGAGAAAGATGCTTCAAGATTTACTCGAGCTGCGTATTCTATTTTTTCTTGATTTTGAGTCTCTAACTCTAATTCAAGAGATTTTTTATTTGTCGATGGTCTAAAAATATCTATTTTTTTCTTTTCAGTGATGTTTTTCTTTTCACTAACATTAACATTTTTATTTACATACAAATTGAAAAAAAGTAATTTTATTGGTATGATCCATGGGTTACTCGTATAGGCATTATAAAATCGAAAAATTTTAGAGAAGAAAAAAAATTCCCCATTCGCTACGGAACGATTTAGTATTTCTACATTCATTCCCATCCAATCAAAAAAGGTTTTTTTTTGATTGGATGGGTTGATTTCTTGATGAAGCGTAAAATAATAATCCGTATCGATCCAAGCCCCAAAATCCACTTTATTTCTAAGACAAAAATTCAGAATTCTCCAATCAAAATACTTTCTATCCAGATTTTTTTCCATATCTAGAATAGAATCTTCTACTATATAATTTTTGATAGGAATATCATCCATCATATCAAATAATATTTTTTTACGCGTGTTGGAATTATAAGAAATCGCTTGGTTATTATTTGTTTGGAATGGCCATCTATATCCATAAATATATGAGTCCTTCTTATCTGCATAATTAATAGATTTATATGATAAAAGATCATACCCATATTGTTTTTTCATTTTTTTTTTTTGATTTGTTAATGAGTCTATTTCTTGTTTTTTGTGAAGAATTAATCCCTTTTTTTCATATGAATGACATTTGGTTAAATCTTTATTTTGAGCCACACGACTTTCATTCATTCTATTTCGCCATTTTTGTGGGACTAATCTAGACCATCCACTTTGAGATAAATCGTATTGATATTGATAATGACCTTTTAACCAATTTATCCATTGATTCATTACAGAATTGGGAGGGTTCTTATGTTTTAATTTAGAATGAGATATTCCTTGTACTTCAAAAAAATAATCCTTTATTTCATTCTTAAGAAAAAGGGGTGTTCCGTGATATTCAAAAACAGATCTGAATTTAGACTTATATAAAACTTGAGTTTGTGATAATTTGTAAAATACATATGCTTGTGACAAAGAGGATACGTCACAAAAATTCTGTGAAGTCATATTACTAATATTACAAATTAAGTTTTTTATCGTAGAAGTAGAAATAAAGTGAATTATACTCTTATTTTTTTTATCAACTCTTTCTTCCTTTGCTTTATTATTGTAAATGTATTTATTAAGAATTTTTTTTGTTGATTCAAGAAAAAGTTGTACATTGATCCTAGGAATATTAATGATACATATAAAGATATCTATGTATACCTTTTCTATAAAAAATTTTAAACAATAATGTGATTTTTGGGCTAATCGAACATTTCTTCTTTGTAATATCTGCCAAATATTTTTTTCTAATTCGAATCTTTTATCATCATAATCATAAGTTGTTTTCTTAGAACAAATATTTCTCTCTGAAATTAGAAACTCCCTTTTTTTTGTAAATTTTTCTATTTGTTTTATGATTGTCTTTGTTCTATCATTCAGATCTTTTATTTTTTTTTCTGTCAATGAACAATTTGTCCAATTAATAGATTGAATTGGAATGGTTGATTCATAAATCATTGGATTACTGTTACTGATTGTTGAATCTTTTTGAATTTCATTTAATTCATATATTTTTCTCAATCCAAATATAAATAACAAATTTGATAGTGATAGTTTTTTTATTTTTTCTTTTAGAAATAGAATCTTTTTGAGAATACTTTTGATGATCCATTGTACTCTTTCTTTTGAGACATTTAGAAAAAAAGGGGTTCTTTCGTTTAAAACTTTTAGAACTAGAAAGAATTTCTTTTTCCTATTTTTCATTTTTTTTTTAAGTTCTTTAAAAATGGGATCAAAAAAAGAAAGTCGGTTTCGGGGAGAAGAAGAAAAGGGCAATTCTACTTCCATTCCGAAAACTGTTAAAAAGCAAAAATCCATTTTTTTCTTTTTTTGTTTTTTTTTCATTGGATCCTTTTCTTTTTGAGGGAATCGTAGCTTAGATCTGTGCCAAGGTTTCAGACGAAAAGGAAAAAGGATCTTTAGTTGAATACCCTCGGTTAGCCATTTTTTCGGAAATTCTGTTTCGGATAATTGAACGCCATTATAGGTGCATTTAATATAGATTTCTCTATTCCAATCCTTTAAATCCTCTGACCATTCGGGAATTTGAAATAATAGTATACGAACGATATTTTTAGTGATTATCAATGAAGGTAAGAAAATATATTTTCGAATAAGCGATTGGATTACTAATAAAAAACCTCTTATTGCTTGAGCATATATAATGCTATCCCAGGCTTCGGCTATTTCTATACGTTTTTCTTCCTCTTTTTTCTTACTTTCTTTTGTCTTTTCCTCTGTATAATCCGAAATTTTCAATTCTGTATTTTTCCACATCCAATTCTTAAAAAGAAATAAGATTCTCATTGTCTCGAAAATATCAAAAGAAAAGAAAAAGGGTTTGTCAATTTTGTCCAAAAAAAGAGGGGAATGCGCGCTTGCTTGAAAGAGTTTCCAAGTAACAGTTTTACGTCTTTGAGCGCGTCTAGATCCTTTTATTATGTCTCGCCGAAAATCCGGTTGTTGTGAATAATCTATTAAAGCTAATTCATCTTTTTCATCAGAATTCTCAGTATCCTTGGTATCTGTATAAGTATCGTCATTCTCGGAATCATCAGTAAAAATCACTATACGTTTAGCTTTTCTTGAACGAATCTCATAATCCGGTATTTGACCCATTTTTTCCAGGTATTCTACCTCGTCAATTAATTTGTATGACCATCGAGGAATTTTTTTACCGCTTTCTTTTATTCTAATACATTCTTTTCTATTTATAATTGTTTTATCGTTCGGATCAGTTATAATTGCGTCGAATAATAATTTCATTTTTTTTTTTTTTTCTTCGGAATCCATTTTTTCATGTTCGGGAAATAAGAAAAGTCCTTTAAAATTGAAACTTGATATTGATTTTCCAGAAAATTTACTGATCAAGTTAAAAAAAAAAAAAATTTCAGTGGATAATGATTTTTTCTCAAATTTATCCCTTTTCTGTTCACAGTCTGGATAATTCGTCTTAATATTAAGAAGCATCCCATGAATCTTATTTATCCAAATGTAATTTTTTGTGGAAGTTTTCTTTTTGATTGAGAGTGAAAAACTTTTTTGGATTCGTCCGCGATAGGGTCCGTTCAAAAAAGGATCATATTTTTTAGGTAAGTATTTTTTTTTAGTCTCATCATTACATAATCGAATCCTTTTTTCGAGTACATCCAGAACAAAAAATTCCTTATCTAGAGTTTCAGCCCTATTTAGAAATTTTTTGCTTAGGTTCTTTCTTTTTTGTTCATTAATAGAACTCCAATGATTATCAAATTCATCATAGGAGAGTTTTTCTGTTGTGAAGAGAGACGTCTTTCTTTGCATCATTTCAAAAAAAGTTGACAAACTAGATGGATACGTAAAAGATATTCTTTCTTTTGCATCACTTTGACATGTATGAAAAAAGAATTGGGACATCTCATTTCTTACAGCATTTTCAAATCGATCATTTTTTATATATCGCAATGGACGATGGAATCGTTTATAATCGAAAAGAATCTTTAGAAGAGGTTTTTCCAATTGGAAGATATGTTTCTTCTCTCTTTCATCGATTTTGTACGAATTCTCCCTTTCTTCCGAAAAAAGAGAAGTAGAGAGATATTTTTCAGTGGATTTATTTTGTTCTTCTTTAGTTACCTTCGTTTTGGAAGTTCTTTCTACACCTATTTCTATTTTGTTATCAATTTCATCTTCATCCCTTTCTTGTTCTTGAATTTCTGACAGTTTCTTATTAAGAAAAAGAGGCGAAGGTGTTCTGCCTAAATAATATATACAGGTAATAAATAACAAAATAATAAAGATTCGAGACATAGAATTTCTCAATTCTGACATAATGTACTTATTTGATCTAATAAGTACATTCGATTTAATAGAATTATTTTGCTGTATCCAGGCTAATACCAATCCAACCCATTTCATGAATAAAATGTGACCAATTAACCAACCAACAAAACTACTTGTTAGAAATAAAAATTGGTTGTTGCATCGAAACATATAAATGTTGACTAATCTGACTAACATTGAACTTGGTAAAATGAAAATGTTCAATAACTGAAAAATAAGATTATTCAGGAATATCCTTTGAATGCTAAAATTACGCATTGAATTTTGATTAGTGGATGCATAATTCAAAAAGTGTTTGTGATTATTGCAGAAGAAA